CTATGTGATCGACTACATCCTCCGCTAACTGTTGCGGGTCGGTGCCTTCTGCCCATTCTTTAAACTCCGATTCATAGAGAAATCTACGATCAAAGATAGAACGAGATCCATTTTCCACCATCTCTAAGGGATTCCTTGGTTCGGGCCGAAGAAGCGAGGATCCCACCAGAGCGCCTTCTACTACTTCTAATAGGCCATCAACTAGATCAGAATCCGTCTCAACGAGTCTATAAGAAGTGATCCAATTTTTTTCATCGGGTCCGGGTAGAGACCAAAGATCTTGAGCGATCGATCCGGCAGAACAACTCAAAAGAGAAAGAAGTATCGTTAATTTCTTCATGTTCGTTCCAAGTTCGAAGAACCATTTGTACAAATAAGGATCCCCTTCGTAACATGATTGCTTCTTCATATAGATAGATATAGGATCTATAAGGCAGCAATTATTTATAAGTACATTTTGTGCAACAGCCCTTCCTATCTGATAGAAAAGGATCCCATGATCCGGAACCGGTCTTACATGGGCTCGCAACTCCCAAGTTTGTCTATGAAGAGCGAATCGAATTGTATTCGTGTCTATAATTGATTTCTTCTGTGTAATACTAATCGATAGGGCCTCATTGGTAATTGCTACAAGATCTCGTGCATTGTAACCCATGGCTATGGACCCGAATCCATTAGTATGGAACATTTTCTTTTCCAAGTGAAATCCCCTAGTATATGAAAGGGTGAAAACGTGCTTTCGTTGTTGTGGAATAAGAAGCCTTCGTATCTTAATGCATGTATTTAATTTATTCGGAGCTATTAGAGCGGGATCCACTTTTTGGGGAATATGAGTCGAAGCAATAACAAGAATATCTCTAGTGGACCGTCTTTCACAATTCCCGGAGAGATAGTTCAATAATAAACCGAGGGACTCCGACTCATCCACATACAGATCATGAATGTTTGGAATCCATACTATGCAAGGAGACATTGTTCTTGCCAATTCGAATTGCAAGTGGATAGAAGCTAGGTCTATTTCCAACTCGATAATATACCTAAGTATCTCATCATCCACCGTATACTCCTCCCTCAGCTCCGGGTCCGAGTCCAAGTTCGAATAAAAAGAGTCACGATCATCAATATCGTCCACATCTTTAAGCGCATCCATATAGTCCTTAGCAGGATCGCTATCATCATCAATATCCACATCATCAAGCGCTTCCGTATAGTCCTCAGGATCGAGATCATCAATAACTATTTTCAAATCCAGCTTGTTCAGAAATACCGTAATGAAAGGAAGATAGGAGTTTGTCGCTAGGGATTTGACCAAATAGGATCGTCCAGTTCCTATAGGACCTATCACTAAAATACCCCTAGAGGGGGATAGGGCTAGGCGGAACGAAAAGGGTTTTGGTTTTCCATGAGATGGGAAATGAAAACTATTAACCCCACACGAGGTTTGTGAATAAGTGATTGTCTGATAATGAGCAAGGAATATCCGTCTTTCTGCTAAACAGGATGTATTGAACTCATAATTCATTAGATCCTTTTGATGAATGTCAACTACGTATCGTAAGTAAATTGCTCCCGCTTGTTCAAACATTTGATAACCATAGTCACTCTTTACTAAATGATCAATATGAGTCAGACTCCATAGAATTTGATCAATCCCTTTTTCTGGCCTTAAGGTGGAGAAATGAAACGAGTAAACTCTCTCTTTATCCAAAAACCAATCACAGGTCTCGATCCAGGATTCTATTTCATCATGAGTCTGAAACCTTTGTCCTTTTCTTATCCATGAATAGATCTCTTTACTTGTATGACTTAGATGTCTCGTATTTCTCGAAAAAGTGATTCGATTGATGGGATTTGGTATGATACTTATGAGATCGATGAGATTGAAAAATATCTTCTGTATAAATTTGACCCCATACGCGGGACCACCACCAAATAGCGCAAAACCCAGTATTTCTGCTAGAAAATCTTCTAACTGTTCCTGAGCAACTAGAAAGAGATTCTTTAACCAGAAAGAATTCGGTTCAGGTTTAGGATACCCATCCACAAGTTTGTACACCTCAATCATGTATGATGGAATCGTCAAAGATTTTATCCTCTCGAACTCTGTCTGTAACTCACTAGAGTCTAGGGAAACAGAGAAAAGAAGTACCTGAACGAGACATCCAGCAAGAAGAAGAAGTAAAAGGCTTGAATAGAGGAACTCCCGAACATTTGGCGAGCTCAGATGTGTCGATATCAACAGTGACTCATTATTTCGATGAATCATTTCTTCGACCCGAAGAAGCCTACGGAAACACTTCCACGAAATATCACTTGAAATCTCACTTATCGGTGCCCACAATCCCCACAATTTTAGTTTAAGAGCTCGCCATTTTAGCTTAAGAATTCGCCATGCTGATCTGTGCATAATATAATGAAAATTGGATACAAATTTGTGACTGCTACTTAGCATCGGCAATAGGTCTGAAAAAGCATCTAAAAATATCAAATTTAGATATTT